ATGCAACGATGACTCTTTTCTACAAATCATAAAGATATTGGTACATTATATTTTATTTTTGGAGCATGAGCTGGTATAGTAGGTACATCCTTAAGGTTGATTATTCGAGCTGAATTAAGACAACCAGGAACTCTTATTGGAAACGACCAAATTTATAATGTGGTTGTTACAGCCCACGCTTTCGTTATAATTTTCTTTATAGTTATACCTATTATAATTGGAGGTTTTGGGAATTGACTTGTACCTCTAATATTAGGAGCCCCAGATATAGCTTTCCCCCGAATAAATAACATAAGATTTTGACTTCTTCCTCCATCCTTAACCCTCCTTCTCATAAGAGGAATAGTAGAAAGAGGTGTAGGCACAGGTTGAACTGTTTATCCACCTTTAGCTGCCGCAATTGCTCACGCCGGGGCCTCAGTAGACATAGGAATTTTTTCACTTCACCTAGCAGGTGTATCATCAATTTTAGGAGCAGTAAACTTTATAACAACCGTTATTAATATACGATCATTTGGTATATCATTAGACCAAATACCTCTCTTCGTTTGAGCCGTTTTCATTACTGCTATTCTTCTCCTCTTATCATTGCCTGTTCTTGCTGGTGCTATTACTATACTTTTAACTGACCGAAACCTTAACACCTCATTCTTTGACCCTGCTGGGGGAGGAGATCCCATTCTTTACCAACACTTGTTCTGATTCTTTGGTCACCCTGAAGTTTATATTCTTATTCTCCCAGCATTTGGATTAATTTCTCACATTGTTACACAAGAATCTGGTAAAAAAGAATCTTTCGGGACTTTAGGAATGATCTATGCCATGCTTGCAATTGGAATTTTAGGATTTATTGTTTGAGCTCATCATATGTTTACTGTTGGAATAGACGTTGATACCCGAGCCTACTTTACTTCAGCAACTATAATTATTGCTGTCCCAACAGGAATTAAAATTTTTAGATGACTAAGAACTTTCCATGGAACACAAATCAACTTTAGGCCTTCAATACTTTGAGCACTTGGATTTATTTTTTTATTTACTATAGGAGGCTTGACAGGAATCGTTTTATCAAATTCATCCATTGATATTATTCTCCATGATACATATTATGTTGTTGCTCATTTCCACTATGTCCTATCAATAGGAGCTGTTTTCGGAATTTTCGCTGGAATTACACATTGATTCCCCTTATTTACAGGCTTAACACTGACACCTAGATGATTAAAAATTCACTTCTTCACAATATTTATTGGTGTAAACTTAACATTCTTCCCCCAACATTTCTTAGGATTAAGGGGAATGCCACGACGTTATTCAGATTACCCTGACACATTTACAACATGAAATGTTGTCTCTTCTATAGGGTCAATTATTTCATTTACTGCCGCTCTTAGATTTATATTCATTGTTTGAGAAGCCTTTACTTCTTCTCGACCTGTCTTATTCGTCCCATTTATACCTTCATCAATTGAATGGTACCACGCCTACCCTCCAATGGATCACTCCTACTCAGAGATTCCTTTAATTTCTAACTTCTAAAATGGCAGAAAGATGTATAGGATTTAAGCTCCTACCAGGGAATTTTTTATTCCTTTTAGAACCCACTAATGACAACATGAGCCCATTTAAAATTACAAGATAGAGCATCTCCTTTAATGGAACAATTAATTTTTTTCCATGATCACATTATACTTATTCTTACTTTAATTTTAACATTCGTAGGTTACATAATATCTACCACTCTAGTAAACCGATTTATCAATCGTTATACTCTAGAGCATCATATAATTGAGTTTATTTGAACATTAATTCCAGCAGTAATTTTAATTTTTATTGCTTTCCCATCTCTACGCCTCCTTTACCTCCTTGATGAAGTATTTAACCCAAGATTAACACTGAAAACAATTGGTCATCAATGATATTGAAGCTACGAATACTCTGATTTCCTTAACGTAGAATTTGATTCTTATATAACCCCTCTAAATGAGCTAGAACCTTCAGGTTTCCGTTTATTAGATGTTGATAACCGAGTAGTTCTACCTATAAATACTCAAATTCGAATTATTGTAACAGCAGCCGATGTAATTCACTCATGAACTGTTCCAGCTTTAGGTGTAAAAGCAGATGCTGTGCCGGGTCGTCTAAACCAAACAAGATTTATGATCAACCGTGCTGGATTATTCTTCGGTCAGTGTTCAGAAATCTGTGGAGCCAATCATAGATTTATACCAATTGTAATTGAAAGAATTTCTACAGACACTTTCCTCAATTGAATTTCTTCATTATCCTCAGACTCACCCGATGACTGAAAGTAAGTGTAGGTCTTTTAAACCTATCATAGTATTCACGCCTACTTCTGGTGACCAAAGGATTAGTTAAATTATAATGTTAGCTTGTCAAGCTAAAGTAACCTTTAGGGTATCCTTTTATGCCTCAAATAGCTCCTATAATATGGTCTATTCTTTATAGATTTTTTCTAGTGATTTTTATGATATTTTTCGTTTTAAATTACTTTATCTCTCCTTATAAATCCTTATCTTCGCCTAAACTAACTTTGAAATTTATTCCTAAACTCTGAAAATTATAACTAATTTGTTTTCAATTTTTGAACCATCATCAAGAATTTTTAATTTTTCCTTTAATTGAATAGCAACAATTCTAGGATTTATGTTTATTCCATATTTATATTGGGTTTCAGCCTCACGTTGATCTATCCTATGAAGAAAAATTATTCTTACTCTTCATAAAGAATTTAAAGCACTCTTAGCTCCATCCCACCTAGGAGTTTCAATTTTTATAATTTCATTATTCTCCATTATTGTCTACAATAATTTTTTAGGGCTTTTACCATATGTATTCACAAGATCAAGACATCTTGCCATAACATTATCCTTGTCTTTACCTTTATGACTTACTTTAATAATTTTTGGTTGATTAACACAAACTAAACACATATTTGCTCACATGGTGCCTCAAGGTACCCCTTTTGTATTAATACCTTTTATGGTGCTAATTGAGACAATTAGAAACGTTATTCGCCCAGGAACTTTGGCTGTACGACTAGCAGCAAACATAATTGCAGGCCACCTCCTACTAACACTTCTAGGGAGAACAGGACCATCATTATCATCATTTGTTCTTATAGCTTTAATCTTTTCACAATTCCTTCTTTTAATTTTGGAAGCTGCTGTCGCAATTATTCAATCTTATGTATTTGCTGTTTTAAGAACTCTTTATACTAGAGAAATTGATTAACTAATGACATCACTACACGGGCATCATCCTTTCCACTTAGTAGACTTTAGACCTTGACCCTTAACAGGTTCAATTAGAGCTATAATATTAACTACAGGTCTAGTAAAATGATTCCATCAATTTAATATAAATCTTCTATTATTAGGAGTACTAGCAACCTTGCTTACCATAGTTCAATGATGGCGAGATATTACTCGAGAAGGAACCTACCAAGGCCTTCATACTCTAACTGTGATAAAAGGCCTAAAATGAGGTATAATTTTATTTATTGTTTCTGAAGTATTATTCTTTTTCTCATTCTTTTGAGCTTTTTTCCACAGAAGACTCTCACCTTCAATTGAACTCGGTATAAACTGACCTCCTATAAGAATTCAACCATTTAATCCTTTCCAAATTCCTCTTTTAAATACTACTATTCTTCTATCTTCAGGAGCCACAGTAACGTGAGCTCACCACTCTATCATAGAATCTAATTACACCCAAGCTTTACAAAGACTAACACTAACTGTAGTTTTAGGAATTTATTTTACTATACTTCAAGCATTTGAATATATTGAAGCCCCTTTTACTATTGCAGACTCTGTATTTGGTTCCTCTTTTTTTGTAGCTACAGGTTTCCACGGCTTACATGTAATTATTGGAACTTCTTTCTTACTAGTCTGTTTAGTACGTTTATATAACTGCCATTACTCATCTGACCATCATGTAGGATTTGAAGCTGCTGCTTGATACTGACATTTCGTAGATGTTGTATGATTGTTCCTTTATGTATTTATTTACTGATGAGGAGGTTATTTTTTTAGTATATAAAGTATATCTGACTTCCAATCAGAGGGTCTAAATTTTTTAGAAAAAATAATTTTATTTACACTTCTCCTCATCTCTTTAACCCTTGTTATTTGCCACGCTATTATGTTAATCGCTTCTCTCTTGTCCAAAAAAACAATTATTGACCGAGAAAAAAATTCACCTTATGAATGTGGGTTTGACCCTAAAAATACTGCACGAATACCATTTTCACTACAATTTTTTTTAATTGCAGTAATTTTTTTAATTTTCGATGTGGAAATCACCCTACTTTTACCAATCGCTTCAATTTTTCTGTTTACAAATATTTTTTCTTGAATTATCACAAGAATTCTATTTTTAATTATTCTTCTCTTGGGCCTTTATTACGAATGGTTCCAAGGGGCTCTCCAATGAACAGATTAAGACTATAGTCAAATTTATGACATATGAGTTGCAATCATAAGGAGTTCTAAATGAACTAGTTTTAAATTAGAAAGCGAAGAATTGCATTTAGTTTCGACCTAAACTTTGGTTAACCTATAACCTCTAATTATTTTGTTGGAAGCCAAAATAGAGGCTTATCACTGTTAATGATAGAATTGGAATGACTATTCCCTAGCAAGCATAAATGGAGTATTAAGAAAAAATGAAAGCTTCTAACTTTTTATTTAAGCGGTTAAATTCCGTTTATACTCCTTTTTCTATGGTGTAACTAAACACATTGCATTTTCAATGCAAAACTGTAATATTAATTTCTAGAAATTACTCAAAACATTATTGCATCTTTAGCTCCACAAACTAATATTTTTATTAAACTATTTGAGTTACTCACAGGAAACTATTTCCACTTTTGCAGCTTCAATGCAATATTCTTTTAAATTATATAAGCACATATATAAATAAACTCTTACTAAAATTAATCTAAACACAAAAACTTTCATAAAAGACTTAAATTTTTCTAATTGTATAAAATTTAATACATTAAATATTTTGGCAAGTCTATAATAAATTCCTTGACTTCCAAAATACTCATACCAACCTTTATCCCCCGCTGTTTGAATTATATTCCCTCTCACTAACCTAGCTTTACTAATTTTCATTGACCTAAGAAAAGGTATAAATCACATAGAGCCTAAAAACACAATAATTCTAAAACTTCCCAATCTCTTCAATTTATAAGTCCTGTTTATGAAATTTATTAATATCCCCAAAACACTTCCTAAAATAACAATTAAAAGAACCGATATTTTCATAAATCTTCTTATACAAATCATGTAAGATTCGGGGAAAAGTAATCAAGAGAGAAGAGAACCACCAAGAATGGCTCCTAATCCTAAAACTCTTATAGACTTTTCTATAATTTTGTCTCTTCCAGTTAAATTTACTATACACAGAAGATTAAACTCCCCTATTAAAGTGTAAAAAATTAGACGTATTGTATAAGTTACTGTAAATATAGTTGCAGTAACATACAATATCATAGAAATGAAATTCAATACACCCATAAAAGCAGTTTCTAAAATTACATCTTTAGAGTAAAATCCAGCTAAAAAAGGAAATCCGCATAATGATAAATTTGCAATTCTTATATATGTTACAGTTAGTGGAAGAAATCTTACCAAACCACCTATATAACGAATATCTTGATAATCACCTACTCTATGAATTACTATTCCTGCACACATAAAAAGTAAAGCTTTAAACAAAGCATGCCTTAATAAATGGAAAAATGCTAAATCTCTATACCCTAAAGCTAAAATTCTTAATATAACTCCTAGCTGTCTCAAAGTAGAAAGAGCAATAATTTTTTTTAAATCATATTCGAAATTTGCTCCTAAACCAGCCATAAATATTGTTAAACAAGAAATAATTAAAAGTCACTCTCTTACCCCTGAAGTTTTAATAATGGGATAAAACCGAATTATAAGATAAACTCCAGCTGTAACAAGAGTAGAAGAATGAACTAAAGCCGAAACTGGAGTTGGAGCCGCTATAGCCGCTGGAAGTCATGCTGAAAATGGAATTTGTGCTCTTTTAGTTATTGCAGCAAGGACAACTAAGCATTTAAATAACCCTCAACCACTTTCATTAGTAGAAACCTCATAAAAAATGAAATTTCAACCTCCTAACTTTATTATTAAACCAATTCTTAGTAAAATGGCAACATCCCCTACTCGGTTAGATAAAACAGTTAATATCCCTGCATTAGCTGATTTTTCGTTCTGATAATAAATAACTAAAGCATACGACACAAGACCAAGGCCATCCCAACCTAAGAGAATTCTAATTAAATTAGGACTTAAAATTATTATTCTTATTGAAAGAACAAAAAGCAAAACAAGATAGATGAAACGCCTTAAAGTTTTGTCTCCTCTTATATAACTCCCTCTGTAAAACAAAACCCTTCTAGAAATCAAACAAACTAATCTTAAAAACAATAATGAAATCCAATCGAAAATTAATGTAAAAACAATTTGAGATCTATTTAATCTTAAGAGCTCTCACTCAATAAAATCTGTTACACCCCTTAATAATTTTTCAACTCCCTTAAATCCGCAAAATAATGAAATTGTACCTAAACTAATTATTCTGACCTCGTGTATAGAAATCTTTCAAACCATTCTTTAACTCTAATATTTCTTAGATCTTACGTTAAAGATTAAACATCGAAAATAAACAGATTTGTCTTTAAAATTAAGATATTCAAAGGTAGTCAATGTAAAAATAACACTAAATACTCACTAACTTTACCTGAGCAACATGAATATAGAGAGTTATAAAATACCCCATGTTGCCTTATTCTATACATGTATAATGTATAAGAAGCTCTAAAAAAAGATAATAAAGCCAATCCTAAAATTCTTATTTGGCTTCAATTTAGGATGCTCATAATTAACCTAATCTCTCCAAGTAAATTTAAAGAGGGAGGCCTTGCTATATTTCTCACTCTTAAAAGAAATCACCATAAACCTATTCTTGGTATAAAAGAAATTAATCCCTTAGAAATTATGAGCCTTCGTCTCCCAACCCGTTCGTAAACAATATTAGCCAAACAAAAAAGCCCAGAAGAACAAAGACCATGGCCTACTATAACTACAACTCTACCTCTTAATCCTCATCTCCTAAAAATCATTAAACCACAAATTACTATTCTTATATGAGCTACAGAAGAGTAAGCAATCAATGACTTAATATCCACTTGTCGAAGACATACTAAACTAATAAATGTCCCTCCTACCAGTCTAATTCTAATTCAAACCCAACAAATTTCTTTACTCACCTCATGAAATAACTGTAAAACTCGAATTAATCCATAACCTCCTAATTTCAAAAGAACTCCAGCCAAGACCATTGAACCTGCAACCGGCGCTTCAACATGAGCTTTAGGCAATCATAAATGAAATATGAATATAGGAAGTTTTACTAAAAAAGCCATGACAGTGCAAAAATATCAAAGAACTCCTCTATAACCTCTAAGACTTCTAACACTAGTTAAATTGAAAACTAATCTACCCCTTAAAGAGAATTGTACAAGAATAGACCTTAATAAAGGTAAAGAAAATGCCAAAGTATAAAAAAGTATATAAATTCCCGCTTGAATTCGTTCAGGCTGATAGCCTCATCCTAAAATTAAAATTAAAGTTGGAATCAAGCATATTTCGAATCTAATATAAAACAAAATATAATTTATTGAACTAAATGTTAAAACAAGAAAAATTAACAAAAATATATTTACTATAATGAATATAGTATCAAAATTTCGTAAATTTTTAATCTTTTGCCTAGACATAATTACTAAAGACGAAATTCATAATCTAAGAAGAACCATTGTATACCTAATGGAATCTATACCTAAAGAAAACCCAAGACTATAAAAAGTAGTGTTATGAAAACATAATAAACTTCCTAAAAATCTTACAACCAATAACCCTAATTGAACAAAATTTCAACTTCTTCTATATATCATCAATAATAAAAGCGGAAAAATAACTTTTAACATTCTAAAAGATTAAACCTTAAAAAACGGTCATTACCATATCTTCGAACTCTTAAAATTAATAATGATAAACCTAGAGCTCCCTCACATGCCGCAAGAGTAAGAAAAAACAAAGAAAAATTTATTTCCCTTCCAACCCCCACTATATGAATTCTAAGTAATAGAAACACCCCTAACACTATAAATTCTAATCTTAATAAAGAATTTAATAAATGCTTACGATGAGAAAAAAATCTTCATATTCCAGAAAATACTATAATTAAAGATCCTAAAATTGGCACTTCAATAAAATTTAACATTAGTTTTAATAGTTTAAATAAAAACCTTGGTCTTGTAAATCAATAATGAAAAATAATTTCTTAAAACTTCAGAGAAAAAATAGCTATTTTATCATTAACTCCCAAAGCTAATATTTTCATTTAAACTATTCTCTGATATGATTATATTATTTTCTTTATGTACCCTAATTTTTTCAATTTTATTCATACAACTTCTCCACCCCTTATCCCTAGCGCTAGTATTAATTATCCAGACTATAGTTATCTCTATACTTACAGGATTTTTTATATATTCATTTTGATTTTCCTATGTCTTATTTATAATCTTTTTAGGAGGAGTATTAGTGCTTTTCATTTATGTTACATCCTTAGCTTCAAATGAACAGTTTTCTTATATTTCTCCAATAAAATTCCTATTTTTCATCTCGGCAATTTTCCTCTCTATTGTTGTTTCCCTTTTCCTGGATCCTATACTTCTTCCGTCTTTCTCTATAATTCCTACTTCAACAATCAATATAAATTTATCTCTACCTTTTATTGTAAGATGAATTTACAACAATACTCTAATGTTTTTTACATTATTTGTTGTATTATATTTGTTATTAACACTTTTAGTAGTAGTTAAAATTACTAACCTATTTAAAGGTCCCTTACGAACAATAAACTAATGATCTCACCGTTACGTAAGACTCACCCTCTTATTAAAATTGCCAATGGTGCATTGGTAGATATGCCATTACCTAGAAATATTTCAACACTGTGAAATTTTGGTTCTTTACTAGGACTCTGTTTAATTACACAAATTTTAACAGGATTATTTTTAGCTATACACTATACTGCTCACATTGATCTAGCCTTTTCCAGAATTAGACATATTTGCCGAGATGTAAACTACGGCTGACTTCTACGTACTATGCATGCCAATGGAGCCTCTTTTTTCTTTATTTGTGTTTACATTCATATTGGACGAGGGATTTATTATGGTTCCTATATAATTTTCCACGCTTGAATGATTGGTGTTGTAATTTTATTTATACTTATAGCAACAGCTTTCTTAGGCTACGTTCTTCCATGAGGCCAAATGTCATTCTGAGGAGCTACTGTAATTACAAATTTATTTTCAGCTATTCCATATATTGGTTCAGATTTAGTACAATGAATTTGAGGTGGATTCTCAGTAGATAATGCAACTCTAACTCGATTCTTTACATTTCATTTCATTTTACCCTTCATCTTAGCTGCCGCGTCACTAGTACATATTCTTTTCCTTCACCAGTCCGGTGCTAATAATCCTCTTGGAATTATAAGAAACTTAGACAAAATTCCTTTCCACCCATACTTTTCTTTTAAAGATATTGTAGGATTTATTGTTATACTTTCCTTACTTTTATTTTTATCTTTATTAAACCCTTATTTACTAGGAGACCCTGATAATTTTATTCCAGCAAACCCCTTGGTCACTCCTCCTCATATTCAACCTGAATGATATTTCTTGTTTGCCTACGCTATTTTACGATCTATTCCTAACAAACTAGGAGGAGTTATTGCTTTAGTAGCAGCAGTAGCAATTCTAATTATTTTACCATTTACACATGTGTCAAAATTCCGAAGACTAACATTCTACCCATCAAACCAAATTATATTTTGATTCTTAGTAGCTATGTTTTTACTCCTAACTTGAATTGGAGCTCGCCCAGTAGAAGACCCATACGTTTTTACAGGTAAAACACTTACGGTTCTGTACTTCTCATACTTCCTATTAAATCCAATAATCCTCATATTTTGAGATAAAATACTAAAATGATTATTTAGTTTATATAAAAACAAATGTTTTGAAAGCATTTAAAAAGAGAATTACTCTTAATAATCGTCAATATATTATTTTAATTATAACCTAAACAAATACTAAAACACAAATATTTTAACGCAATAAAGAACACTAAATAATTAATAGATACTGGAAGAAATCTTTTTCAGGCTAAATACATCAATTTATCGTAACGCAACCGTGGTAAGGTTCCCCGTACTCAAATAAATGCAAACCCAACAAATATTAATTTAAAGTAGAAAAAGAGATCACAAGGTCTCCCATTCAAAAAGATTACAGCAAACAATATCCTCATAAACAAAATTCTAGAATACTCCGCTATAAAAATCAGCGCAAACCCTCCTCTCCTGTACTCTGTATTAAACCCAGATACCAATTCAGATTCACCTTCAGCAAAATCAAAAGGAGTACGGTTAGTTTCCGCTAAACAAGAAGCAAATCACACTAAACTTAAAGGTAAAGATAAAATAATAAACCAAACATAAACCTGATATTTAATAAATAAGCTGAATCTAAAGCCCCCAACCAATACAATAAATCTTAACAAAATCAATGCTAGACTTACCTCATAAGAAATTGTTTGAGCTACCGCTCGTAAACTTCCTAAAAGTGAATACTTACAATTAGAAGATCAGCCAGCAACCATTACTCTATAAACTCCTATCCCTAAACAGCAGAAAAAAAACAAAACACTTAGATTAAATCTTAGCAAACCAGTATCGTAGGGAACTACCATCCAAACAATTAATGAAAGAACCAGACTAATTACGGGACAAAGATAATAAACAAAAAAATTTGATATAACTGGAATAGTTTGCTCTTTAGTGAACAGTTTCAAAGCATCACTAAAAGGCTGAAGAATTCCCATATAACCTACTTTATTTGGTCCTTTACGAATCTGAATATAACCTAAAACTTTACGCTCAAATAAAGTAATAAATGCTACTCCAACTAACACACATACAATTAAAATCAAGTAATTTACTAACTCCACTTTTAACACAAAACAATTAGCTTAATTATTTTATTGTTTATAGAAATAAATTCTATTTAGCTAGATCCTAAGTCTAGAGCATATTTTCTGCCAAAACAACTAATCAAATTATAAAACATTTAGACTATCAAATCCTTTCGTACTAAAATAATCTCTTTTTTATTAAAAGATAGAAACCGACCTGGCTCACGCCGGTCTGAACTCAAATCATGTAAAATTTTAAAAGTCGAACAGACTTTCTTCTATAGCTGCTGCACCATAAAGACATTTTAATTCAACATCGAGGTCGCAATCTTTTCTTTCGATAAGAACTCTAAGAAAAATAACGCTGTTATCCCTAAAGTAACTTGTTCTTATAATCTCTAAAAAGGATCAACAAAATCAAAAATAATGTTTTTAAAAATAAACAGTTACAAAAAATTATATTCATATTGCCCCAATAAAATGTAATACAAAATCAAACCTTTATAAATTAAATAGATCATATCTCTTTTTACATAAAGCTTTATAGGGTCTTATCGTCCCTTTAATTTAATCAAGCCTTTTCACTTGAAAGTTAATTTCAATTTTTAAATCTAAGACAGATTTTCCTTTGTAAGACCATTCATACAAGATTCCAATTAAAAACCTAATTATTATGCTACCTTTGCACGGTTAGGATACCGCGGCTCTTTAATACAACTATCAGTGAGCAGGCCTGACTATTTTTAATAAAACAAATAGACATGTTTTTGATAAACAGGCAAGGAAAATATTTGCCGAGTTCCTTAGATCTATCATACATTTTTTAAACTCTACCAACAATCTCGATTCTTTATATTTTACTTTAAATTCTACTAATAAATTCATAATAACTATGGTACTTTTATTAAACCATACTCCCTTTTACAATAAAAAGACATAGATAAAAGATTTACTAAATTCAACTTAGTTTAAACACTTTAATACTCATGGCTACTTTCAAGCCTAGATACGTTCTTATATTCTCCTATATCTATTTTACATTATTTTTAGAACAAGAAGCTGTAACCCTCCTGCTCTTCTATTTTTAGTTATTTTATACCTAAAAATCCAAATTTTATTCAATTCAAAGGAAACCAGATACCCTAGAACTCGTTTGACATCTCATCTTTAACCTTATATTTAAAATCTTTTTGACACAAGAACTTTTTATAAGATTAGCTATTTCTACTTCGGGAACATTACTTTTTCTAATTAATCTTGAATTTCTATGATACACAAGATACAATCATTAAGATTTACTATATAAATTTCCTTAACTTTTAAAATTTCCTTTTCAGTACTCTTTACTATAGTTTATACAACAAAATTCATTAATAACTACTTATTTAAAAATTATCTTTTCAACAAAAAATTTTAACTTAAATTTAACAATTTTTACAAACATCAAAGCAAATCGATTTGCACGATAATTCTTCTCAATGTAAGTGAGACGCTATTCTATATCAGCTTTACTTCGAAATCTAGATTCACTTTCCAGTAAACCTACTATGTTACGACTTATCCCACCCAGAAGTGAAAGTGACGGGCGATATGTACATATTTTAGAGCTTATGTCTTAGAACCATATTAAAATTCTATTACAATCAAATCCTCCTTCAAAAGTTTAATTATCTAACTTTATCCATTATAAATAATACTTTATTGTAACTCATTTAAACTTACCTATAAGCTGTACCTTGATCTAATTTTCCTTTAATATAAATAAAGATTTAATAGTTCTATCCTCTAAAAATTATCTGATAATGATGGTATACAAACTGAAAACAAAAGTAAGCAAGATATTGCGAGTTTTATCGAATTAATAAACAAGTTCCTCTGATAAGACTAAAATACCGCCAAATTCTTTAAATTTTAAGAACTTAACTATTAATATTTTGGTTTATAAATACTTATTTTCAAGTATAGTAGGGTATCTAATCCTAGTTTATATCTCGATCTTTTTTGCTTTAACTATGGAAATAAAATTTACTTAATTAATAATTCAAATTTCACCTTAATTATCCTTAGACATATCTTTTCCAACATTTAACAAAAACCAAAACTTATTACTTAACCCCAAAGTCTAACCGCGACTGCTGGCACAATATTTTAATCGGATTTAAATTTTTTACTAAGTCTTATTCTCATAAATCAATGCTTAATATTTTATGCTGAAAATTTAATACTTAACATACTTTTTAAAGAGTTAATCTCAAAATAACCCACCTATACATACATTTATGCTCATGCAACTTCAAAAAAATTGTAATAACAAAAAATAGAATCAAACTTTCGACTCAACAAAAGAAAAAATTAGCCAAGCTCAAACTCGAATTTGAAAAACCAAAAAAAGAAAACAATAAAAGCTAAAATCAGATTTTAATCCTAAATCTTATCTAAAACATTATTTATTTAAAAAGTAATCCTTCACCCCCTCCCAACTTTAACATATCAAGATATGTATATATACTATTAAATAAATTATATTAAAATAATAGTGTAGAAACTAATATTTACTTTACATACTCTATATATTCCTATAAGCTAATAAAATGTATATATACAGTTATTCATATTAGAGATCACAAAAAATATAATTAAAGAAATAAATAAAAAACAATTCTATATAAATAATAATTTGGATATATTTTTTTTATATGTTTTTAGAGTAATAATAATCTCTAATCGATATATAAATCAAAAATATATAATACCTATTATAAATATAATAATTCTTAGTGTATATTTTCACCAATGAATTAATAAGTTGCTAGGAAATTATAAATATTTAATTAGTGAAAAAGAAACTAAATTGTAATACCCTAATGTTATAAGGATTACAATTACTCTTTCCCCAAATATTGGTAACGTCTTTCGACTTATGTTTTGCCCTAGGAAACAAGTCGAAAGACCGTTACCAATATTTGAACTTTAAAGGGTCAATACTTATATAACTGTTTAAGTGAAATATACACTAAAATAGATGTATAAATTTTCATAATATAATAAATTATAATATAATTTATATAAATGTATATATATATATATATATATATGTATACATATATATATATCTCTCTCTATGTTTATACACATATCTATCGTTATATACTCTAACTTACACTTGAATACTTTAATTTTATAAACTATTTTTTGATTATTCTTTCCTTTCTTCAATCTTCTTTTTCTTTTTATTATTCTATCATTTGTTTATATTTATCTATAACTCCAAAATTATCCATAATCACCCAAATATAGTGCCTGATTAAAAGGGCAGCTTTGATAGAGCTGATCATGTATTTTCTATACCTATATTACACGTAATGGAATTGCACCATTTCCTGAAAGATCAAAACTTCCTATGCCTTTACACTAACATATAAATAAAAGATAAGCTAAATTTAAGCTTATAGGCTCATACCCTGTGAATGAGAGTTCCAACCTCTCTCTTTTTAATGCTTTTTCCTTCCTCTTATTTAGTTTTTTTTATCACACTAATCTCTGGAACGATCATCTCAATTTCCTCTTCTTCCTGGTTTGGAGCTTGAATTGGGTTAGAATTAAACCTTATATCATTTATTCCTTTAATTACAACTAAACCTAACTCATTTTTATCTGAATCTGCTTTAAAATATTTCCTTATCCAAGCTCTGGCCTCAACAATCATTGTTCTTTCTGCTTCTCTATTCCTTTCCATATTTAATGTTGCAGCCATCTTTATACTTCTTTCTCTTCTTCTTAAGCTCGGAGCAGCTCCCTTTCATTTTTGATTCCCTCAGGTTATAGAAGGTCTCTTATGGCCCCAATGTCTAGTTCTATTAACTATCCAAAAACTAGCTCCTATATTCTTAATTTCTTATCTAACATTTAATTCCTCTCTTATCAAAATTATCATTGTATTCTCTATACTATCCGCACTTATTGGAGCTTTAGGAGGTCTCAACCTAACGAAGTTACGTAAAATTATAGCCTTTTCCTCCATTAACCACATATCATGAATACTAATTCTTATTTCTATAAATGATTCTATATGACTTATTTACTTTCTATTTTATGCATTTATTTCCTCTTCAATTATTTTCATCTTAAATTCATCAAAATTATTTTCACTATCTGAAATTTATAACTTAAACTCTACAAACCCTCTTTTTTTCCTCTTAATTTCTTCATCCTTATTTTCTCTAAGAGGTTTACCCCCTTTCTCAGGCTTTATCCCTAAATGATTAACAATCCAAACCCTCCTAAACAACAGAATGTTCTTGACTTTAAGAGTTCTCTTATTCTCTACATTAATTACCCTTTATTTCTACTTACGAATTATATACCCTATAGTTATATTTCTTAACCCAGTAATAACTTTAAACACAAAAATAGTGAACTCATCAAACTTTTCATTTTATTCTCCTGTTTTACTCATTATAAATCTATTTGGATTATTAACCCCTCTTTTCTTCTTTCTTCTTTAAGATTTTAAGTTATGGAAACTGTAAGCCTTCAAAGCTTGAAAAAAAAGTAATACTTTTAAATCTTAAGGTCAAACATTTATTATGTATCTCCAGATTTGCAATCTGACGTATTTTATTTATACTACAAACCCTTAATAAGAAAGTATCAACTTCTAAATAGATTTACAATCTACCGCCTATAACTCAGCCACCTTATC